ACGAATCGCACGTAGAGATATTGATAAGACACATAGAGTTAATGGTATTTCATAACTAATCGATTGAGCAGCAGCTCGTAGACCACCCAAAAAGGAATATTTATTATTCGACCCATATCCTGACATAAGAAGTCCAATGGGCGCAATACTCGAAATCGCAATCCATAAAAAAACACCTATATTGAAATCAGATAAAATAAAGTTACAGCCAAAAGGAATTACTGAATAGCTTAGTAGAATTGATATAACTGATATGGATGGTCCAATACTGAATAAACGAATATCTCCCCTAGATGGAATAAGATTCTCTTTGAAAAGGAGTTTTGTTCCATCTGCTAGAGCTTGAAGAACTCCAAAAGGACCGGCGTATTCGGGTCCAATGCGCTGTTGTATCCCTGCAGATATTTCTCTTTCTAACCATACAATTGCTAGTACACTAATTGTGATTCCCAATATAAGAATCAAAATAGGTACAAGTACCCATAGAATTCCATAGACTTCGTTTAAAGATTCCAATCCGGAAAAAGAATGGATATCTTGGATTTCCGTTGTATCAATTATCATTTCAACGATCAATTTCTCCCATAATGATATCTATGCTACCTAGTATTGTCATAATATCAGCCAATTTCATTCTTTTAACTAATTGAGGAAGAATTTGCAAATTGATAAAACCTGGTGGACGAATTTTCCATCTCCAAGGAAAACCATTCTGATCTCCTATTAGAAAAATTCCTAATTCTCCCTTGGGAGCCTCAACTCTTACATAAAGTTCTTGTTTCGGCAATTCAAAAGTCGGAGACGATTTTTTACCAATGAATCGATATTCAAAATCATTCCATTTTTGCTCCTTTTCTCTCTCAAAGCAGCGGATTTCTAAATTTTCATATGGCCCGCCGGGAATTCCTTCCAAAGCCTGCTGAATAATTTTAATGGATTCCGTCATTTCACCAATTCGAACTAAATAACGAGCTAATGAATCTCCTTCTTTTTGCCATTGAACTTCCCAATCAAATTCCTCGTAACATTCATAATTATCTACTTTACGTAGATCCCATTCTATTCCGGAAGCCCGAAGCATCGGTCCTGATAAACCCCAATTTATTACTTCCTCTCTACCAACAAAACCTACTCCCTCAACCCGTTCTAAAAAAATCGGATTTCGCGTAATAAGGTTTTGATATTCAACAACCCTTGTTAAAAAATAATTGCAGAAATCAAAACATTTATCTATCCAACCATAAGGTAGATCAGCCGCTACGCCTCCGATACGAAAAAAATTATGCATCATTCTCATACCTGTCGCAGCTTCAAATAGATCATATATTAATTCTCTTTCTCTAAAAATATAGAAAAAAGGGGTTTGTGCACCAATATCTGCCATAAAAGGTCCGAGCCATAGTAGATGAGAAGCTATACGACTTAACTCCAACATAATTACTCGGATATAGCTGGCTCTTTTAGGTACTTGAATATTTCCCAATTGTTCCGGTCCGTTTACGGTTATTGCTTCTGTGAACATAGTAGCTAAATAATCCCAACGTGTTACATAAGGCAGATATTGGATAATTGTCCGATTTTCCGCAATTTTTTCCATCCCTCTGTGTAAATAACCCAATATTGGTTCACAATCAATAACATCTTCACCATCCAGAGTAACAATAAGTCGAAGAACACCATGCATTGATGGGTGCTGAGGCCCCATATTGACTATCATGAGGTCTTTTCTTGTAGCTGGGACATTCATAGGTTTTTCCTCGATTCATTCTTCCCTGAATCGTAAAAAAAAAAGTTCATCTAAATTCAGGATCTAAAAAATCGAATAATTGAAAATGACTCTTGAAATTAACGAATTTTTGACTCCCTAATACCCAACTGATTTATTAATTTTTTATAACGTATTCGATTTTTCTTTGCCAAATAAGACAGTAGTCGTTGTCGTTTTCCCAGAATTTTACGTAAACCTCTTTGAGATAAATAGTCTTTTCGATGTAATTCAAAATGTGAAGTAAGTCTTCGTATCTTATTAGTGAAATTGATTACTTGAAATTCAACAGATCCAGGGTTTTCTTCTTCTCTTTTGTTTGAAATAACAGGTATAATTGAATTTTTTATCATAAAATAAAATGAAAGCTTTCCTCTCCCCCCTTTTTTGATAGATATTTTTATTGATCAGTAATAGTAATTACACTAATTTTTTATATTATTAATTAAATTATCTTAATTTACTTAAAAATTATGAATTTCTTTTTTTTTTTTTTCAAATAAAATTAATTACAAATAGAAATACTATACTATATTTATGGATTCACAAAATAAAAAATTCTATTGTATACTTAAAAAAAAAGAAGACGATTTTTTTGATTCATTTTTCTATCTAAAATCATTGAATTAGTATCAATCATGCGTGTGCGCATTTATAAATATATATCTTATCTTCACATATCTTATATGTGAAGATAAGAAATTATTCTATTCTAATTCTAAATAGAAGATAAATGGGAAAATTATCAATCAAATTTTCAATCGCGGATACATATGTATCCTTAATATACTGAAACGGCTTCCATTTTGGGTATCAAACCAATAGCGATTTATACAAGCTAAATCTTCTAATCTATAATTTGGCCAAAGAAAGAATTTTAAATTCATTAGTTTTTTTGTTTCTATATCAAGATCTTTATTTTTAGCCACAACTTGACAGCCAGTATTTATTTTATTCTCATTGCAATTTATTGTCTTTCTAGTATTTTTAGGATTCAAACAAATTAGAATTCTCAATTCTCTACGGCGTCTATTGGACAAAAGATTTTCAGGAACAAGCAAATCAGTATGATTTTTATCTTTATTTTCTGTTATCTTCTGATTTCTTGTTCTTGTAATGTTTTTATCAAAATTCTTTTTATCAACACGACCTTTTTCTGGATTTCTTTGAAAAATTTGACGCTTATTCTTATGAATCAACGATAGGTTTATGGTTTGATACATAAAAAATTGTTCATAGTTTTTTTTAGACAGACGAGTAGGTTCGACAGAAAATATTTGTTTTTCAACCGATTCTTTAGTGTCTATAAATCCTGTAAGAGTGAAATCCGGATTTTCATGAATCGCCATAGTATCTAGATTTATTTCTCCCTTTTTTATAGAGCGTATTAAAAATTTTTTAAGATTTTTCAATCTAATCAGGAAACAATAAAATTGGATCTGATCCATTATTGTTTCGTGGAATAAATTATCAAAGTTCAATTGAAAACCTAAATACTTGTCTACTAAGAATTTTTGTTCTCCCTTTATATCGTCGGGGAAGTGATTTCGCTCTATATCTATGTAGTCCTCTCGTTTTAGACTATTCGAACCATTGTCCCAGTATGAGTCTTCATAAGCTTGGTTTAAGCGAGATAGATATAGACCTAATGGACCCGCACCTGGTTCTTCGTTTCCTATTTTTGGAATGTCGAAATTACGATATTTGTTTTTACTAACATCTTTTCCATAAAAAGGGAAAAAAAGGAATTTTATTGGTAGAAGCCAAGGATTCTTCTGATATGCATCATAAAATATTGATAATTTTGAAAAGAACCAAAATTTCGATTTCGGATTCGATTTCGGATTCGATTTCGGATTCGATTTCGGATTCGATATAGAACGATTTGGTATTTCTACATTCATTACCATCCAATCAAAATACTTTCTATCCAGATTTTTTTCCATATCTATAATAGCATCTTCTGCTAGATAATTTTTGATAGAGATATCGCCCGTTATATCAAAAAATTCTTTTTTACATGTGTTGTCATTATAAGAAAAGGTTTGGTTTTTGTTTGTTTGGAATGGTGATCTATATCCATAAATATATGAATTTTTCTTATCTGCATAATTAAGATATTTATATGACAAAAGATCATATCTATATTGTTTTTTAATTTTTTTTTGAAAATTTAATAAGTCTACTTCTTCGTTTTCGTTTTCGTTTTCGTTTTCGTTTTTGTAAAGAATTAATCGGGTTTTTTCATAGGAATCATAGTTGATTAAATCTTTATTTTGAGCCACACGATGTTTATTGATTCTATTTCTCCAGTGTTGTGGTACTAATCTCGACCATCTGCTCTCAGGTAAATCATATTGATAATGAACCTTTAACCAATTTGTCCATTGATTCATTACAGAATGGGGACGGTTCTTATTTCTTAATTTTGAATTAAATATTCCCTGTATTCTAAAAAAATAATTCTTTATTTCATTCTTAAGAAAAAAAGATCTTTCATGAGATTCAAAAATAGATCTTAACTTATACTTATATCCGTTAATAACTTGGATTTGTGATAATTTAAAAAATACATATGCTTGTGACAAAGAAGATACGTCACAAGAATTCTCTGAATTCGTATTCGTAATATTACAAGATTTGTCTATAATTGACATAAATGGAATTATACTTCGATGTGTTTTATCAATTCTTTCTGCATTTGTTTTTTTATTGGAAATGGATTTAGTTACAATCTTTTTTGTTGATTCAAGAAAAAGTTGTATATTGATCCGAGGAATACCAATAATACATAAAAGGATATCGACGTATACCCTTTCCATGAAAAATTTGAAAAAAGAATATGATTTACGGGTTAATCGAACAATTCTTCTTTGTAATATTTGCAAAATATTTTTTTGTAATTCGAATCTTTTAGCATCATAAGTTGTTTTGTTAGAATTGAAACTTTTCTCTGAAGTTATAACCCCCTCTTCGTTTGTCATTTTTTCTATTTCTGTTATGATTGTCTTTGTTTTAACATTAAGATCTTTTATTCTTTTTTCTGTCAATGAACTCTTTGTCCAATTCATAGAGTGAATTATAACGGGTGATTCGTAAATCATTGGATTATTCTTACTGATTGTTGAATTTTTATTGTTTTCACCCAATTCATATATATTTTGGAATCTAAATAGAATACTTTTGATGTTCCATTTTTCTATTTCTTTTAAGATAGTTAGAAACCATTTTTTTCTTTCATTTAAAACTTGTAGAACTAGAAAAAAACGATTTTTGAAATTTTTTTTCAATTGTTTTTTAATTTTTTTAAAAATGGGACCCAAAAATGAAAATGGATTCGGGAAATAATAATCAAGGTACGATTCCACTTGTGTTCCACAAGCTGTTAAATACCAGAAGTTTTTTTTTTTAACGTTTTTTTTTTCAGTAGATCTTTTTTTTTTTTCCGTAGATCGTAGCTTAGATTTGTGCCAAGGTTTCAAAACAAAAGGAGATAAGATCCTTATCTGAAGACCCTCTTTGAACCAGTTATTTGGAAATTCTTTGTGGGATACTGGAATGCCCTGATAGGTGCATTTAATATGCACTTCTTTTTTCCAATCCCTAAAATCTTCTGACCATTCGGGATATTGAAATAATAGTATACGAATGATATTTTTTGTTATTATCAATGAAGGTATTATAATATATTTTCTAATAATTGATTGGATTATTATTACAAAGCTTCTAAGTATTAGACCATAAAGAATGTTCTCCCAGGCCTCTTCTATTTCTATAAGTCTTTTTTCGTCGTCGTTTTTTTGTTCCTCTATTTGATCCTCTTCTACCCTTTTCGCCATAGCCAAAAATTCTGAATTGTCTGTACCTTTTTTCCTGAAATATTCTTTCAAATATAGATGTATATCATCGAAAAGATCACCCAAAAAAATTTGTTGTGTTTGGTCCAAAAAAAGGGGGGAATTGGGATGTCTTTGAAAGAGTTTCCAAGTCACTGTTTTACGCCTTAGAGGGCGCATAGATCCTTTGATTATTTCTCGGGAAAAATCCGGTTCGCGTGAATAATTTAGTAAAACCAATTCGTTCTGATCAATAAACTCATTATCATCATCGTCATAAGTATTAGAAATAGGACTTTGAAGAAAATTATCTGTTTTACTATTAAAAATAACTATAGGTTGGGCTTCTCTGCAACGAATCTGAGGTTCCTGTGAGGATCCTTCCGTCAGTTCCTCCAAATCGTCGATTAAACTGTATGACCATTTAGGAACTTTTTTACTGATTTCGTGTATTTTTTCCTGGTTCAGATCACTTTTAATTGTGTCCAATAAGAATTTTTTTTTTCTTTTTTTTTCTTCGGAATATATTTTGACTTGTTCATGTTCTGGAAATAAATAAAGTTTGTCAAAATTCAAACTTGATACTGATTTTTCCGAAAATTTACTTATTAAGTTAAAAAAAAAACCAATTTCATTTAATAATGATTTTCTATCAAATGGATTTATTTTCTGTTCAAATTCGGGATCTGGATAATGACTATTAATAGAAAGAAGGATACCGTGAATCTTATTGATCAAAACGGAATTTGTTTTGTAAATTTCATTTTCAATTGATGGTGATAAATTGTTTGGCATTTGTCCACGAAAGCATCCATTCAAGAAAGGATCATATATTTGAGTTAAGTATTTTCTTTTCTTCTTATCATTACACAATCTAATTCGGTTTTCTAATACATCCATAGGAAGAAATTTCTTATCTAGAACCTTAGCTCTTTTATAAAATTCATTGCTTAGTTTCTTTCTTTTTTCTTTATTAGTGGAGCTCCAATAATTAGACAAATCATTATAGGAGATTTTATCTCTTGTGAAGAGATCAATTTTTTTTTCCATCATTTTAAGAAAAGTAGATAAATGAGGTGGGTACGTGAAAGATATTCTTTCTTTTCCATCACTTTGACATATATGAAAAAAAAATTGTGAATTTTCATTTCTTACGACATTGTTAAAGTAATCATTTTGGATATATCGCAATGGACGATTCCATCGTTGATAATCGAAAAGAGTAGTTACAATAGGTAGTTGAAGATTCTCGATTTGGTTGGAAGTATCATCTTGTTCAGGAAAAAGATAATAAGAAAGATCTTCTTCCTTTTTCAAATCTCTTTCACCATCAAATTCTTCAATTTCATCGTTTTCTTGAAATTCTATCATTTCGTCATTCAAAAAATAAGGAGCCGGTATTCTGCCTAAATAGTGTAAAAAGGTAATAAATGAAAAAAGAACAAATATTTGACCCACATAATTTCGCAATTTTAACAGAATGTACTTATCAAATCGAATAGTTGATTTTATCGAATTTATCGAATTATTTTGTTGTAACCAGACTAATATAAATCCAATCAATTTCATCAAAAAGATGTGACCAATTAACCAACCAACAAAACTACTTGTTAAGAATAACAATTTATTGTTGCAGCGAAAGAGATAAATGTTCACTAATCTTATTAAAATTGAACTTGGAAAAAGAAGGGGGTTTAATAACTGAAAAAGAAGATTGTTAAAGAATACTTTGTGAATACTAAATTTACGCATTGAATTCGTATTCTTGTATCCAGAATCCAAATAGTAGTGTTTGTCATTTTTGTCTAAGAAATTAAAAAAAAGATATGGTAAAGTTAGGAAAGTTATTGTATGAGGTCTACTCAATGCTAGATGCAAAGGCGCATAATAGATCGATAT